TATGGACAGCGTCGTTGTGGTAAAGGTCGTAATGCCAGAGGAATCATTACCGCAAGGCATAGAGGGGGAGGTCATAAGCGTCTATACCGTAAAATCGATTTTCGACGGAATGAAAAAGACATATCTGGTAGAATCGTAACCATAGAATACGACCCTAATCGAAATGCAAACATTTGTCTCATACACTATGGGGATGGTGAGAAGAGATATATTTTACATCCCAGAGGGGCTAGAATTGGAGATACCATTGTTTCTGGTACAGAAGTTCCTATCTCAATGGGAAATGCCCTACCTTTGAGTGCGGTTTGAACTATTGATTTACGTAATTGGAAGTAACCAATTAGGTTTACGACGAAACCTAGAAATCGATCACTGATCCAATTTGAGTACCTCTACGGAATAGACCTCAACAGAAAACTGAAGAGTAACGGCAGCAAGTGATTGAGTTCAGTAGTTCCTCATATAAAATTATTGACTCTAGAGATATGGTAATATGGAGAAGACAAAATTGTTTGAAGCACCAACAGAGCCGGAAGCGCCCCTTGTTTCAAAGAGAGGAGGGCGGGTTATTCACATTTCATTTGATGGTCAGAGGCGAATTGAAAGCTAAGCAGTGGTAATTCTACCCCCGGGGGAAAAATAAAGATGTCTCCTACGTTACCCGTAATATGTGGAAGTATCGACGTAATTTCATAGAGTCATTCGGTCTGAATGCTACATGCAGAACATAAGCCAGATGACGGAACGGGGAGACCTAGGATGTAGAAGATCATAACATGAGTGATTCGGCAGATTTGGATTCCTATATATCCACTCATGTGGTACTTCATCATACGATTCATATAAGATCCATCTGTCTAGATATCATCATATACATCCAGAAAGCCGTATGCTTTGGAAGAAGCTTGTACAGTTTGGGAAGGGGTTTTGATTGATCAAAAATAAGAATCTACTTCAACCGATATGCCCTTAGGCACGGCCATACATAACATAGAAATCACACTTGGAAAGGGTGGACAATTAGCTAGAGCAGCAGGTGCTGTAGCGAAACTGATTGCAAAAGAGGGTAAATCGGCCACATTAAAATTACCATCCGGGGAGGTCCGTTTGATATCCAAAAACTGCTCAGCAACAGTCGGACAAGTGGGTAATATTGGGGTGAACCAGAAAAGTTTGGGTAGAGCCGGATCTAAGTGTTGGCTCGGTAAGCGTCCTGTAGTAAGAGGAGTAGTTATGAACCCTGTAGACCATCCCCATGGGGGTGGTGAAGGGAGGGCCCCAATTGGTAGAAAAAAACCCACAACCCCTTGGGGTTATCCTGCGCTTGGAAGAAGAAGTAGAAAAAGGAATAAATATAGTGATAGTTTGATTCTTCGTCGCCGTAGTAAATAGGAGAGAAAATAGAATATGTTTCTCCGTCTTTACAAAAAAAAAGGAAAAAGGATAGGAGTAATTAGCTGTGACACGTTCACTAAAAAAAAATCCTTTTGTAGCTAATCATTTATTGGAAAAAATTGAGAAGCTCAACATGAGGGCAGAAAAAGAAATAATAATAACTTGGTCCCGGGCATCTACCATTATACCCACAATGATAGGCCATACTATTGCTGTTCATAGTGGCAAAACCCATTTGCCGATTTATATAACGGATCGTATGGTAGGTCACAAATTGGGAGAATTTGCACCTACTCTGAATTTCCGGGGACATGCGAGAAACGATAGTGGATCTCGTCCATAATGTTAATAGTTAATAAAAAAGTGAATATGGGTGCTCATCATTTATTGATGGGAGGTTAACTTTATGATAAAGAGGGATCCGAATGTAGAAGTATATGCTTCAGGTCAATATATACGTATGTCTGCTCACAAAGCCCGAAGGGTACTTGATCAGATTCGTGGGCTTTACTACGAACAAACCCTTATGATGCTAGAACTCATGCCTTATCGAGCATGTTATTCAATTTTAAAATTGGTTTATTCTGCAGCAGCAAATGCCAGTCACAATATGGCTTTCAACAAAGAGGATTTAATTATTAGTCAAGCCGAAGTTAACGGAGGTACTTTGCTAAAGAGGTTGAAACCTAGAGCTCGCGGACGTAGTTATCCGGTAAAAAAACCCACGTGTCATATAACTATCGTATTACAAGATATATCTAAAGATCAAGACTTTTTCATATGGTTAAGAAAACGGGGCTGGATATATGAGACCCTAAAAAATATTAATATGAAAGAAAGGTATGTAACTATGAGCTATGAGAAAAGAATGATATGGGCTAATAGCGGGGGAGAGGTAGTATGGGATGAGGTAGTATGGGACAAAAAATAAATCCACTTGGTTTTAGACTTGGTACAACCCAAAGTCATCACTCTGTTTGGTTTGCACAACCAAAAAATTATTCCGAAGGTCTTCAGGAAGATCAAAAAATACAGGATTGTATCAAAACTTATGTACAAAAAAATATGAGAATATCCTCAGGTGTCGAGGGAATTGCACGTATAGAGATTCAAAAAAGAATCGACCTGATCCAGGTAATAATATATATGGGATTCCCAAAATTGTTAATAGAAAGTAGACCAAGAGGAATCGAAGAATTGCAAAGCAGTGTAAAAAAAAGATTGAATTCTGTGAATCGAAAACTCAACATTGCTCTCACAAGAATTGCAAAACCTTATGGACAACCGAATATTCTTGCAGAATTTATAGCGGGACAATTAAAAAATAGAGTTTCATTTCGAAAGGCAATGAAAAAAGCTATTGAATTAACCGAACAAGCAGATACAAAAGGAATTCAAGTACAAATTGCGGGACGTATCGACGGAAAAGAAATTGCACGTGTTGAATGGATCAGAGAAGGAAGAGTTCCCCTACAAACCATTCGAGCTAAAATTGATTATTGCTCCTATGCAGTTCGAACTATCTACGGGGCCTTAGGCATTAAAATTTGGATATTTTCAGACACAGAATAATGGTCCTTTATTTGTTCAATCGAAAATGAGAATGAGCAATTCTTATTCTTTTTCTTTTACAATTCTCATTCGTCTAATTTCGAATTCTAATTATCTAATTATATTATTATTATATAGGGTTGAATAAAAATTCGATTGACCATTTGGTATAATTGCTATGCTTAGTGTGTGACTCGTCAGTTTTTTTATTTAGTTTAGGATTACGTTCGGATTCAAAAAACAAAAAACCAACCAACCAATAGTCTGAACTAATAACTATATACAACTAATAACCAGCTCATTGCTTCGTATTATTTAGATCCAAGCTACCAGTCACTATATGATGTATCGATCATATCGTTGTAGCAACTGAAATCAATCTTTTTTTTTTACAAATTAATCAGACCATAGCATAGGTTGTGAAGCGAAAACAAAGGGATATGGATAAATGGAAGGGTGAGAGAAAGAAAGAACGAGAATATCGATGATAATGATATAGAATTCCAATATGTATGGTCTATAAATCATCTCATAACATAAAACAAAAGGCAGTGAGTGTAATAAAGCATCAATACGGACTCGTCCGAAAAAATAATTAGATAAATCCGGTTCAGTTCATATTCATAAGAAAAAAAACAAGAGCGTCGAGTCAATAAAGACTGATAAAATTGACTCAGGAAAAATGGAATTAGAAGCTCCATTACAGAATTCGGGCCTAGTCATTAATCGAGAAGCGATGGGAACGACGGAACCTGTGAGTGCGGAAGATTCTATTGAAAACGAATTCTAATGATTCATTGGGTGGGATGGCGGAATGAACCAAGAAACAATTCATTTCTTCTGAAAAGTCACGGAATGACTCTACGAATGAAACAGAAAGTGAAGGAGTCAATATTCGCCCGCGAAACACTTATTTATTGGATTGCAAAGTATTGGCTTATTCAATAAAGGTAAAAAAAAACGAAGGTGAAGATCCATTAATGAAATTAGAAAAAAAAATATTCTAAATATCAATATAATAGATATTTAGATAGAATTGTATATAAAAGCAAGATATAAAACTTCCTACGTGACAGGTTAGATTAGATTTCAACAAATCCCATGCACCGTTCAGTATATTATTCAGTAAGTACATGCATATCTCTAATATAAATATATCGAATCGTGAATCATTTTATTCGCGAGGAGCTGGATGAGAAGAAACGCTCATGTCCGGTTCTGCAGTAGAGATGGAATTGAGAAGCAACCATCAACTATAACCCCAAAAGAACCAGATTCCGTAAACAACATAGAGGAAGAATAAAGGGAATATCTTATCGAGGCAATCGTATTTGTTTTGGTAGATACGCTCTTCAGGCACTTGAACCCGCTTGGATCACATCTAGACAAATAGAGGCGGGGCGACGAGCAATGACACGATACGCGCGTCGTGGTGGAAAACTATGGGTACGAATATTTCCAGACAAACCTGTTACCGTAAGACCTACAGAAACACGTATGGGCTCGGGGAAAGGATCTCCCGAATATTGGGTATCTGTCGTTAAACCGGGTCGAATACTTTATGAAATGAGTGGAGTATCAGAAATTGTAGCCAGAGAAGCTATTTCAATAGCTGCGTCCAAAATGCCTATACGCACTCAATTCGTTATTGCGGGGTAGGAATGTGGAACCAAAGGAAAGAGGTGTGATGAAAACAAGCAACCAACCACAAGTTTATTTATTTCTGATCTAAACAAACAATATTTCTTTTTTTTCTTCCCCCTTTGCTTTGCATTGAAAAAAAAGATAAAAAAAAAATGATATGATTCAACCTCAGACCCTTTTAAATGTAGCGGACAACAGCGGGGCTAGAGAATTAATGTGTATTCGAATCATAGGAACTAGTAATCGCCGATATGCTCATATCGGTGACGTTATTGTTGCTGTAATTAAAGAAGCAGTACCCAATATGCCTCTACAAAGATCAGAAGTGATCCGAGCTGTAATTGTACGTACATGTAAAGAACTCAAACGTGACAACGGTATGATAATACAATATGATGATAATGCAGCAGTTGTTATTGATCAAGAAGGAAATCCAAAAGGAACTCGAGTTTTTGGTGCGATCGCTCGGGAATTGAGACAGTTGAATTTTACTAAAATAGTCTCATTAGCTCCTGAGGTATTATAAATACTAATATTATTTATATTATTATAGTAGGCGAAATAGATTCAATAAAATTTTTAAAATTTATTAGTAGATTGTGTTTCACGCATATACCTTTAATAAAATTATTCATCTTTTTTTTATGAATTAATAAAAAAAAAAGTAAAGCATGTTGATTATAGCAAAACTCGTGGACACCAATACTTATAGTTCGTCATGGGTAAAGACACTATTGCTGACATAATAACTTCTATACGAAATGCTGACATGGATAAAAAAGGAACGATTCGAATAGCATCTACCAATATCACCGAAAATATTGTTAAAATACTTCTACGAGAAGGCTTTATTGAAAACGTGAGAAAACATCGAGAAAGCAACAAGAGTTTCTTGGTTTTAACTCTGCGACATAGAAGGAATAGGAAAGGTCAATATAGAACTATTTTAAAACGTATCAGCCGGCCCGGTCTACGAATATACTCCAACTATCAACGAATTCCTAGAATTTTAGGTGGAATGGGGATTGTGATTCTTTCTACTTCTCGAGGTATAATGACAGACCGCGAAGCTCGACTAGAAGGAATCGGTGGAGAAATTTTGTGTTATATATGGTGATCCTTCTAAATATCACAATTGCATCCGTAACTTCCTATTTGTTTTGGGCAAAAAGGCGAAGGGCGGGTTGTCTAATATCACTCCTCCTCCATTAGTTGATACTTCAAGGGGGTTATCTGGAATGAAAGAACAAAAATTGATTCATGAAGGTTTAATTACTGAATCACTTCCCAACGGTATGTTCCGTGTTCGCTTAGATAATGAAGATCTGATTCTAGGTTATGTTTCGGGAAGGATCCGACGTAGTTTTATACGGATACTACCAGGCGATAGAGTGAAAATTGAAGTAAGTCGTTATGATTCAACCAGGGGACGTATAATTTATAGACTCCGCAACAAAGATTCAAACGATTAGATTAGGTAATTCCTTTCGCGGGGATACAATTCGAGGTTCCAAATTTCAAGAGACTTATTTTCTTCCAAGGAATAGATTCGGAATTAAGATAAGGAATGACAAATATGAAAATAAGGGCCTCCGTTCGTAAAATTTGTGAAAAATGTCGACTGATCCGTAGGCGGGGACGAATTCTAGTAATTTGTTCCAACCCAAGGCATAAACAGAGACAAGGATAATCTTTCTCAAAAGGAACTCTCAAAAGAACCCAATGCACAGCACAAATAAAAGATCTGTTTTGACATGAAATGGATATATCCGTATATCTATGACTCATATTTATGAGATGATAAAATATGGCACAACCTAGAGCAAGAATTGGTTCGCGTAGGAATGGACGAATTGGTTCACGTAAGAATGCACGTAGAATACCAAAAGGAGTTATTCACGTTCAAGCAAGTTTCAACAATACCATTGTAACGGTTACAGATATACGGGGTCGGGTGGTTTCGTGGTCTTCCGCCGGTACTTGTGGATTTAGGGGCACAAGAAGAGGAACTCCTTTTGCTGCTCAAACCGCAGCGGGAAACGCTATTCGTACAGTGGTGGATCAGGGTATGCAACGAGCGGAAGTGATGATAAAGGGTCCTGGTCTCGGAAGGGATGCAGCATTACGAGCCATTCGTAGAAGTGGTATATTATTAAGTTTTGTAAGAGACATAACTCCTATGCCGCATAATGGATGTCGACCTCCTAAAAAACGACGGGTGTAGAACAACGAATTGAAAGAATTTCAAGAGAAATAAATGATTAAATGATCTGATCAAAGAATATTACTATGCTTCGAGAGGAAGTAGAAATATCTATTCGGACACTACAGTGGAAGTGTATTGAATCGAGAGCGGACAATAAGCGTCTTTATTATGGACGTTTTATTCTGTCTCCGCTTATGAAAGGTCAAGCCGATACGATAGGCATCGCGATACGAAGAGCTTTGCTTGGAGAAATATACGGAACATGTATAACACGTGTAAAATCTGAAAAGATACTACATGACTATTCTACCATAGTGGGGATTGAAGAATCAGTACATGAAATTTTCATGAATTTGAAAGAAATTGTATTACAAAGTAATCTGTATGGAACTCGCGACGCATCTATTTGCGTTAAGGGTCCGAGATGTGTAACTGCTCAAGATATCATCCCGCCGCCTTCTGTAGAAATCGTTGATACTACACAGCATATAGCTACCCTGACGGAACCAATTTATTTTTGTATTGGATTACAAATCGAGAGGAATCGCGGATACCGTATGAAAATACCAAACAACGCTCAAAATGGAAGTTATCCTATAGATGCCGTATTCATGCCTGTTCGAAATGCAAATTATAGTATTCATTCTTATGGGAATGGGAATGAAAAACAAGAGATACTTTTTCTCGAAATATGGACGAATGGA